ATAGATAGGAATACCGCAAATAGAGCCATTGCGACACCCATCAAAGGTGTAGTTCCCCATCCAGGAGCTACTTTACCATATTCTGAATTCAATGGTTTCAATAAATTTCCTAGACCAGTTTGTCTTGGTCTTGGAACAGATCTAGAATTACCCTCAACAGTTTGTGTAGCCATAAATCCTATTGCATTGGTTGAGATCTGTTGACTTTGTATACCATTCTGTTGTAAATAAACGATCTTATCATAGATCCATTGTGGGCATGAAATTATATAATAATGGAAACAGCAACCCTAGTCGCCATCTTTATATCTGGTTTACTTGTAAGTTTTACCGGGTACGCCTTATATACCGCTTTTGGGCAACCCTCTCAACAACTAAGAGATCCATTCGAGGAACACGGGGACTAGTTGAAGTAAAGTAATAAGCCTCCCAACAAGGGAGGCTTATTACTTTACTTCAATTGAGATAATAAAAAAATTATTTCGCCTTTTTAGTCGGAACCTTTGGTGGTTCGCGAAAAAAGATAGCGAAAAAAATGATTCCTAGAGTCGAGACTAAGAGGAATGTATAAACCAATGCTTCCATAAATTCGATCGTGGTTTACAATTATAGCTTCCACACCTGTTCATTTGGTTTGGGACCATCTCCCAGATAAAGAAAAGACAAGAGTCAAATAAAAAAGCAGCGATTCAACTCAAGATTTCTATCGTAACCTATATAAAAGTGAAATCACAAAAAAACAATAGGGGCTAAAGATACCAGATTAATCTTGTATCAGACTGCCTGTCTCCTTGTAGTAGGATCGCCAAGTTTTTGGAATGCTCCAAATTCCACTTGAGCATCCAAGTCCGGGTCAATACCAGCAAAAACATCTCTAAACAAGGTTCTAGCTCCATGCCAAATGTGTCCGAAAAAGAAGAGCAAAGCAAATGAAGCATGCCCAAAAGTGAACCAACCCCTCGGGCTGCTACGAAAAACGCCATCGGATTTCAAAGTAGCACGATCTAATTCAAAAATTTCGCCTAATTGAGCACGTCTAGCATATTTTTTCACAGTTGCAGGATCACTATAACTGACTCCATTGAGTTCGCCGCCAAAGAACTCAACAGTTACTCCTACTTGCTCGACACTATACTTAGATTCTGCCCTTCTAAAAGGCACATCGGCTCTCACAATTCCGTCTCCATCTACCAAAACCACTGGAAATGTTTCAAAAAAAGTAGGCATACGACGTACAAAAAGCTCACGCCCCTCTTTATCTCTAAAGATAGGGTGCCCTAACCATCCAACAGCTATTCCATCCCCGTTGTCCATTGAGCCTGCTCTGAATAATCCCCCTTTTGCTGGATTATTGCCGATGTAATCATAAAAAGCTAATTTTTCAGGAATTTTAGACCAAACCTCCGATAAACTCTGATTTTCGGCTAGTCCGGCACTAACCCTTCGATATATTTCTTGTTGGAAGTATCCCTGATCCCATTGATAACGGGTGGGGCCAAATAATTCGATGGGGGTAGTTGCTGAACCATACCACATCGTTCCAGCAACAACAAAAGCTGCAAAAAAGACAGCAGCGATACTACTGGAAAGGACAGTTTCAATATTACCCATACGTAATCCTTTGTATAGGCGTTGGGGCGGACGGACACTAAGATGAAACAGGCCCGCTAATATGCCTAATGTCCCCGCTGCAATATGATGAGAGGCTATGCCTCCCGGAACAAAAGGGTCAAAACCTTCGACGCCCCACGCAGGACTTACGGATTGTACTTTTCCTGTTAGTCCATAAGGATCAGACACCCATATTCCAGGACCATACAAGCCTGTTACATGAAATGCACCAAACCCAAAGCAAGCTAACCCTGAAAGAAATAAATGAATTCCAAAAATCTTGGGCAAATCCAAAGAAGGTTTTCCCGTACGTTCATCACGGAATATTTCTAGATCCCAATACACCCAATGCCAGATGGCTGCCAAGAAGCACAAGCCAGAAAACACAATATGTGCCCCGGCCACACCTTCGTAACTCCAAATACCCGGATTTGTTACAGTCCCCCCTGTGATACTCCAACCGCCCCAAGAATTGGTTATTCCTAAACGAGTCATGAAGGGTATAACGAACATACCCTGTCTCCACATTGGATCAAGAACGGGGTCAGAGGGATCAAAAACTGCTAATTCGTATAGAGCCATTGAACCAGCCCACCCAGAAACTAGAGCTGTATGCATTATATGGACAGCAAGCAATCGACCGGGATCATTCAATACGACGGTATGAACACGATACCAAGGTAAACCCATGAAAATACCCCTTTATCAAAGAAAAATAGACACTATGTAACTTTATCACATTGGAAAAGACTATGCTATAGACTTCCGCTTTTCAGTGGATTATTTAGGAGCAGGGGTTTATATTTATTTTATTCCATTTTATTGGTAATAATGGAACAATTCTATTCGTAGGAACAAAGAAAAGCAGATCTATTCTATACCCGATAAGTACCAATACGCAATGGGGGGATTGGTCCCATTTTCTATGAACGAATGCATAGAAACTTGTTCGGCATTCAAACAGCCCGACCCATTCGTAAGATTTTTCCTTTATTCATTTCGTATTCCTAGATAAACTTTTCAATCTTATGAAAACAATAAACTCATTGTTACGTTTCCACATCAAAGTGAAATCTAATACTTAACTCTTTTGTCTTTGCATTTGATGCCTATTGGTGTTCCAAAAGTACCCTTCCGGATTCCGGGAGAGGAGGATGGGATTTGGATTGACGTATAGTGCGACTTGTCAGACATATTGGGTCGTATGGGATTTTTACCCGTTCTCTCCCCCGATCGAGATATCCCTGCTTCGCCAAAAAATTGATTAAACCAGCAAGACTTTGGAGCGTGAAGTGTAATTAGATCAATTTTTTGAGGGATCAATATTAATATTATCAACTAGAATATTTTATGGTTGGCTTGGTTGGACCAATAAAATGAAGTATCCAGGCTCCGTTCAGAAAATACTCACTTTGTAATATAGATATGATTACCATTTGTATCCTAAATGATTCCTAATTTATACCCTATGAGTGATCCCAAACTGCCAATCACTGAAATAATATGATGATTACATCAAAAATTTGGCGGAAGGAAGACATGAAATGAATTGAAAAAAAAAGTCGTATCAAAAAGACGCGGTATTTGGATCATTTGCCCTATATGTACAAATCGAAATCGGTTGGATCTTTACCCGGAGTAGAGCATAAACCTAAAAAAATTGAGGAGGCCCATTCAGGAACAAGAAAATTACATCGTAATTTGGAGATGAAACACTAGATCAATGAGAGGTTAATTTGAAATAAGTTTATAGGAGGTAGAAAAAATATTCTATACTATACCGAATATAAATTTCAATTGAATAAAAAAAAAGGTCCAACACATTGATTTTTTTTTGCAATTTTTTTGACCCGTATGCATTCAAAGGTGCGTGTACGGTTCTTAAGGGATAAAATTTTGTCCTAATCAACCGACTTCATCGAGAAAGATTACTTTTTTTAGGCCAAGGAGTTGATAACACAATCTCGAATCAACTTATTGGTCTCATGGTATATCTCAGTATAGAGGACGAGGCCAGGGATCTTTATTTGTTTATAAACTCGCCCGGCGGATGGGTAATACCCGGCGTAGCTATTTATGATACTATGCAATTTGTGCCACCAGCTGTACATACAGTATGCATGGGATTAGCCGCTTCAATGGGCTCTTTCCTTCTGGTCGGAGGAGAAATTACCAAACGTCTAGCATTCCCTCACGCTTGGCGCCAATGAGTTTTTTATTTGAGAGAAATAATGAATACTATGCCTTCGCCATATGGAATATTAATAAAAATATTGAGTAATAATAGCATGGCACTTCGAGTTCGGTATGAGCAAACCTTTATTTATTTTTTCATAACATGAGATTATGTATCGGGAGAGTAGTATGAGACAAAAGATATTTCCGATTTTTTCTTATCTATCGGGAGTTCATTTCAGCGTCACAATTTTTGGTTTTCACGCCAGAAATATTTTTCCAATATTTATGTGTGAGTACTCAAAAAAAACAAGATAATTTTTCCTTCTTTGATTGGAGCAAAAAGAAACTTTGGGATTGCTGAATCACAGACGATAAAAATTCTAAATATCGAAAGCAACGGAACCATCATAGTACTTTTGAACTCCACCGAAAGGAAGGGCGGTAAATGGATCACTTAACGGTCTGGGTCTGATAGATCCTATTTATCTTTTTCGCGATGAAAGCGAAAAGGAAATTCCATTGTGAAGCCGTATGCAATGCACACTAAATGCCCGTACGGTTGTTCAATTCTATATATAATATATTTTCTTCTTCTTGATTATTCTTTATCTCTTTCCTTCGCCCGATCATATGAAAGAGAGGATAGAGGAATATTTATATCATCAGGGTAATGATCCACCAACCTGCTAGTTCTTTTTATATGGCACAAGTGGGAGAGTTTGTCCTAGAAGCGGAAGAACTGCTGAAACTCCGCGAAACCCTCACAAGGGTTTATGTACAAAGAACGGGCAACCCTTTGTGGGTTGTATCCGAAGACATGGAAAGAGACGTTTTTATGTCAGCAACAGAAGCCCAAGCTCATGGAATTGTGGATCTTGTAGCAGTCGAAAATACCGGGAATTCCTTATAAATATTTTATTCCACTTCAAATCATAATTTGAACGAACTACGATTTGATATGTTATTTTATTATTCTTAACGGGTTAAAATGAAAAGAAGATACAATTGTAATATAGAATAGAAATTTGTTCATAATCATCTGGTTAGGATCGATCTAAACCAGCCCTTTTTTGTATACGATTCAGCATGCCAACAATTAAACAACTTATCAGAAACACAAGACAGCCAATCAAAAACGTCACAAAATCCCCCGCTCTTCGGGGATGTCCTCAGCGTCGAGGAACATGTACTAGGGTGTATGTGCGACTCGTTCAGATCATGAGCTGGAACAAAAAAAAGAAAAGATTGACCCAGTATAAATGACCAGTACCAATAAATAGGATGGAATTCTTCCATTCATTATCTAAAAAAAAAAAAAGACCTTCATTGTGCATGAAATTTATGGTTTTCATTGGTGCAAATCCAATCACAGATGATAAAGCAATTACCCTTTGGTAGCAAATGGTTACCCATTAAGCGGGGAATTTAGTATTCGTATTTAAAGAAGCCGAGAAAAAGCGCTCTCGATCTTGCAAGAACGGATTAACAGGGTCAGCTACCTAGCCAACTTTCATAATTAAATGCCGTTACTGTATGGGTAGATCTCGTTGTGAAACGATCTATTATTGGACAATTCATGGGTAGAGTCAAAGAATGTGAACTGTACAAGTTACTAATAACATTTAACATTGATTAAATGGGAAAGGGGCTCCGGTGTATAGAAAGGACCTCACCGTTTACGAAGTAACCATAGAAACGATGGAACCCACTATTTATTTATCCATTTACCTTATACTCAATTTTCAATTTCGTATTTTTTTATACCGATACCTATTATCAATACAAGTTATTATTTCGTTTCGAGGTGAAATGCCCGGAAAAAATCGTGGTTGGGAAGGTCATAGTAGCAAAAGCCATTGGAATTTTTATTTTATACATCGGAAGAATCCGTTCTGTTATTATATAGACCAGGAAAGGGGAAAAGAATGACTTAAAGAAATCAATTAGTTATTCATCAAAGTTTAATTTGATTCAATGACCAGAATTAGACGAGGGTATGTAGCGCGGAGACGTAGAACAAAAATTCGTTTATTTGCATCAACTTTTCGAGGGGCTCATTCAAGACTTACTCGAACAATTATTCAACAAAAAATAAGAGCTTTGGCTTCTTCTCATCGGGATAGGGGCAAACAAAAAAGAAATTTTCGGCGGTTATGGATCACTCGGATAAATGCAGTAATTAGGGAGAGTAGAGTATCCTATAGTTATAGTAACTTAATAAATGATCTGTACAAAGGGCAGTTACTTCTTAATCGTAAAATACTTGCACAAATAGCCATATTAAATACAAAATGCCTTTACATGATTTCCAATGAGATAATTAAATAAGGTGAGTGGATGGAATCCACCGGAATGATTTAAACGGAGGTTCCCGGAGAATGGGCTCCGGGAAAGTATAGTAAAAATTAATATGATATGATAAAGTAATAAAAATAAACGAACATGATTCAATAAAATTCAATAAAAAAAAAAAAAAGATTTTTTTTCTTATGACTTTTTTACGGCGTGTCAATCCAATCTGAATTCTCGAATTTTTCGAACAAAACATCAACCCCGGTTGGGATTCGGATTGGAATTTTGATTCAATCAATTGAGAAATGGTCCTATTTCTTTCTGGTTCGAGGACCTGTAGTTCTAGGAGTAGATTCAGCTCTCTCAAATTGTTTCTCATTATTAAGAAAAGGTAACGAAGATAAAATACGAGCTTGTTTTATAGCAGTAGTAATTAATCGTTGTTGTTTTAAAGTCAATCTATTCACTCGTCTAGATAATATTTTTCCTTGCTCACTTATAAATCGACTAATTAAACTCATGTTTCTATAATCAATTCGATCCCCCGATCCAATTGGGGGCAAACGCCGACGAAAAGATCGCTTGGATTTAAGAAAAAGCTTGGATTTATCCATGGTTTATTCCTTATCTCTAAAATCCTATTTCTTTAATTCTATTTTATGATTTAACGGAAATAGGAGTTAATTGGTTTATGGTTTTTTTAATATATTATTATATGTAATTTTTACGAATTTGTTCCACTTTCTTCAAGGGGTACACAAGCGCTCTCTTTGAGCTATTTTTTTATCTCCCCATGAATCGTATGTTTGTAACAATAGGGGCAGAATTTTCTCAATTCCAATCGACTAGGCGTATTGTGTCGATTCTTTTGGGTAATATATCTGGAAATGCCCGGTGACTCCTTATTAATAGTGTTTCGGACACAACTGTTACATTCCAAAATAACTCTTATTCTCACATCTTTACCCTTGGCCATGAACCTCCTTTTCATTTTGGATTCACTCTCAATTCTTTCATTTTCACCCAAAAATGAAAAAAAAAAGAAGTTGCTGACCCGAAATCCAATTATGTTATGAAATATTTAGTTGCAATTAATTAATAAGAATAAGTAATACAAAGATTTCTAACTATCAATTATTTATAGTCTCAGTATAGGTATAGGATTTCATTTAAGTATCTTGGATGGTTTTGTTGCCCTCGACCCCATTTTCATTTCCGCCCTCCCTCCATTAATTTGACAAGTTTTTATGCGATTGACTCCCCTTTTTCTCTTTCTTTAATCCTAAATAAAAAACAGGTAAAAGAACAAAAAAATGAAAGTAAGAAAAAAAGGGGGGGGCTGGGCACGGATAATTTATTGTATCTCTAATCTTCTTAAGCCCTTCCCGTGCCAATCACTAGAATGAAAAAAAGGGGAATGTCAACGCATCCGGAAATAAGCGATTGATCTCTATCAATAAACCTGCCAAAGACCCGAACCATAGAGTACTTAGTACAGGTGCCACAGAGAGATATGTTTTTATATCTCGCATTGAAAATCCTCCTTTTTTATTGTAATACATATATGATACATATGTAGTTAAGGATCACTTGTATTTGTACGCGAAATTCCTAACTAAAATGGATATATAAAACGACCCTGTAGATGAGATTTTCCCTTCCGGAAAAGGACCTTTCCCTCTTTTGGAATGGAACATTACCAATTATATGGTGGGTTTAATTTTCATATGTATATAATTCTTTTTTTATTATATGTTATATGAGCCATTAGGCCAAAAATAAGAAATGGCAAGAGAATTTATATATCAATGGAGGAAATAACGATGTGGAAAACAAGACGTGGATTCTCTACAATGACACTGTAGGCCGCTTGAACTGAAAGGGATGTAGCGCAGCTTGGTAGCGCGTTTGTTTTGGGTACAAAATGTCACGGGTTCAAATCCTGTCATCCCTACGGATTACTTATCCTCTAGGCATTAACGAAGGATCAATAGCGATCTTGCATACCTAATCTTTGAGTTTATGAAACTATATGCATGCAAAATATATTGGTGGTATAATTAGAATACTTTTATTTACGATCTTATCGATTGTGATAAAAAAGCGCTCTTAGTTCAGTTCGGTAGAACGCGGGTCTCCAAAACCCGATGTCGTAGGTTCAAATCCTACAGAGCGTGATTCCGCTCTTCTTAGGTCGAATTACAATGAAATAACGTTATTGACTGGAAAAGCAATCTGAATTTGACCTCCTACTTATCTTTAATCCGCAGGAGGTCAATAAAAAAAAGAGATGTTACTTAATCAAAGGTCCAATTGATCTCCACGTCTGTATTGTAAATATGCAGTTACAAATAATCCAGCCAAAGTAATAGGAATAAGACCTAACACGATTCCAAATAATAAAACTTCAATCATTTAAACCTGTTTGAAAGAGTAAAAGGGGGTAGGTAATATCTATCTTTAAATATTAATTCAAATCGATCATGAATCTCAATAACCAATAATTGACAATTGACATAGGAGTAACTATAACCGGGACTCTCACAAAAGCATTTATTTATTTTTCATTTAATTAATTTCAAATAAGTCGTATCTTGTTCAGCCCAATAAATAGAGCTGAGGTTATTGTTAAAGCTGCCAGTAGAAAACCGAAATAACTAGTTATTGTAGGCATGAAAAAGCTAACTGAGATACATTTTATTTATACATATGTTTATGAAGCACTTACCTAATTTTCGAATTGTCTAGATACGAGGATAATAAAAAAGACTAATTGACAGAATAAGTCCCAATGTAATTGAAAGTTTTTTGATTTTTCAGCCGTTATTCATTATGAATAAGTGGTACTAAAAAAGATCAAGTAACCTAAGTAAAAACAAAAATGAATTCATTATCTATGACATCTACCGATCCTATGATTCCAGATCAATAGATTTATTGAGCAACTTTTGAGTATGAGTAAAGTAATAGTAATAAGAAATTTGTCATGGAACAAGAAACAGGGAAATAAATCAAAAAAATACCTTTTTTTGTTCAATTTGTTTTTAAGGATGGTAATCCTATTATTATTTTATAAGATAGATTTTCCATCTTATGTAGTCCCATCTTTTTAGATAGCTCAAGAAGAGCCTTTGCCTATAATCCAACAACGCCTAATAGAACAACTATTATCCCGCGAATATTGTTTGTTCTGCGAGTACCCCCTACTATTGTTATTGTACTAAATAATCATAATCAATTCCTTGAAATGAAAGAATTCAAAGAAAAACCCTTTTTCTACAACCACCAAAGGGAGGTTTTTAGATTTTTTATCTGTAAGAATATAAATAGAATAGATTTCCTGGATTATATTATTAGAATTCAACTAGGCGAACTCCCACTTTCCTAGATCCTATGTTTCGTTCTAGTCCATAACGGAAAGGAATACTATAACTACACTACAGGAATTTTTTGAATTTTATATTGAATCGCACATAGTTCTGCATATATAAGGAATAAAAAAGTAGGAAAATAATTATGCCTCACTTCTTTTAGATATTGATTAAAATTTCGTTGCTGTGTCAGAAGAAGGATAGCTATACTGATTCGGTATATTCTAAAGATGCCCTCGGTACACTATTGACGATCTCACAAAGATGAAGGATCGGAGAGTTTCCTTTTACTGATACCATCTTTTGCGGAATCGATCCCCTTTTGACTGTACAAGATATTTGGAGTTCAGCATGTCTGGAAGCACGGGAGAACGTTCTTTTGCTGATATTATTACCAGTATTCGATACTGGGTCATTCATAGCATTACTATACCTTCCCTATTCATTGCGGGTTGGTTATTCGTCAGCACGGGCTTAGCTTATGATGTGTTTGGAAGTCCCCGACCAAACGAGTATTTTACGGAGAGCCGACAAGGAATTCCATTAAT